CAAGGATTTGAATTCAATAAAAAAGTTGGTTGGGCTTTTCATCACATGTTTATTCTCTTCATATTCATATTGAAAGAAGTTAGTTATTTAGAAAAAACTTACGTTCCGTATTGAATTCTCAACGATGTAAAATGTATCGAAATTCGAAAGAACCTATATTCTATCTCCTATCTCTTATTCCCTATTCTTTAAATGAAATAGTTCAATTATAAATTCTCTGTGGATCTCTTATTTTCTAACCAAGAGGGGGTTTTTGATGCTATAATTGAATTCAATTAAGGGGATTAAATCTCTAAGACTCTAGGGTAAAATAAAAAATAAAAAGGGGGGGCAAGGATTTAATCTATACTTGTTTGGCTTTATACCTAGACAAGATAGTCAGCGTCTCGAAAAAAAAGGACCTTTATTTGATTTATGATTCCTATCGAATTCGGGGAGTAGGTAAAAGTTAATGAGCAGCGGAAAGTATTAAGTTCAATATCTACGTCTGTCCGAATCTTATTAATAAACAATCAAATTACATATGTAATCGATGTATTTTATTTGAACTTTATTTTTCAATAGTTCATCTTTGGCTCTAATGAATAATTGTAAATCTATGTAAAGATTGAGACAAGGGTGCTTCATCCATTTTATTCATTTTACTTTTTGATTATAGAAAGATTACTGAATCTCACATCAAATAAAATACGAAAATATATATTAATATATTATAATTATATATAATGTTATATATAATGAGGAAACGCATAACTTATATGTATATATTGTTATCGCTCTATTTCAGTGACAATCGTTTTTTTTTGTGAAAAAATGGGGATCTTTTCCATTTTCAAATTGAAATATTTAACATAGAATGTTTATAAGAGTGAATGTTGCTCTATCTATCTGATAGATAAGAAAACCCACTATCCTATTCTTTCATTTAATTGAAAAAATCAGAATGAAAGAATAATGACTTAAATCTTCCTTTACATCAGTTTTTTTATTCTTCGATCTATCTGCTTTAAGCGATGATTATTCAATTCCAAAAGAAATAGAAATATTTCTCTTTTATGAGGATCAAACGCGGGTCGTACTGTAAAACTTTATTGAAATAATATTCAAATAAAAAATAAGAATGTCAAAGGAAGATGTAGATATTCAAAAAGAACTCGTTTATTCGTCTTATTTTTGTTTTTTTTTTTTATGATATTTCTATTTTTTTAATAGAATATTTCTTTATTAATCTCTAATATTTTTAATTATTATTAATCAAGCTTAATCAAGCATGGAGTTAAAAATAAAAATAGGGGGTTAAGTTTAATTCTTGCTAAAACTTTTTCATAAAAATATCTATCTATTTATATAGAAGAAAAAAATATAGATTACTATGTAACGGATGAACCAATGATTATTCATGATTCCATAATAGAATCAATTCCATACCGGCTCCAAATTAGAGAAATGTTATGGTAAAACTTCGTTTGAAACGATGTGGTAGAAAGCAACGTGCGACTTGAAAGACATGATCCGTTGTGGATTCTTACGTCCACCATTTTTTATAGGAATGGAGGTGCTCTTGGCTCGACATCGTTTGTTCTGTTCCACTATACCCTCTCTTTTTTTGTTGGGTTGTAATGTAAATAGTTCATGATGGAGCTCGAGTAGAAAATATTGATTCATTTCTCAAGTGCAAAGATCTAGGGTTAATGCCAATCAATAAATTGGAACAACTTCGTAAATATATCTTCGATATAGAAATCGAAAAGGTTCCAAGTTTCCAACCCAAAAGGAAAATTTCTTGGAATTCATAAAACTCTTTCGATACAAAGTGTATCGTGTAGGAATCAACCGTTTGTATGATTCTTTGATAGAAAGAAAATCACAAAAGGGGTATGTTGCTGCCATTTTGAGAGGATTAAGAATCACCGAAGTTATGTCTAAACCCAATGATTTAAAACAAAAAAAAGATAAAGGATCCCAGAACAAGGAAACACCCTTTCAATTGTCTCAATAACGGAACCATAATAAAAACAAATCAAAAAAAATGAAATGAAACAAATGAAAAAAGGAAGGGGTTTAAAGACCACTCAATAAAAGAAATGCCTAAAGATTTTCCTTTGAACTATTTGAGAGTTATCCAATTTGAGTTATGAGTACGAATGGTTTTTTTCTTTTTCAGGAAGGAAGAAGAAGAAAGAACTTAATCATATTGATTTAATCATTTTATATATCCATTTGCCGTTGTAATTCTATACATAAACATAAATAAAACTTTAAATCATTTTTTCTCGAGCCGTACGAGGAGAAAACTTCCTATACGTTTCTAGGGGGGGTATTATTCATCTACATCTATCCCAATGAGCCGTCTATCGAATCGTTGCAATTGATGTTCGATCCCGAAGAGAAGGAAGAGATCTTCGGAAAGTGGGTTTTTATGATCCAATAAAGAATCAAACTTATTTAAATGTTCCTGCTATTCTATATTTCCTTGAAAAGGGTGCTCAACCTACAGAAA